TCAAAAAGGGGGGTTCCTCCTTTTATCGTTGTATGTGAAAGACATGTATTCTTCAAAATAGATCGTTCTTTTTAGTTATTATCTATACTTATTTCGTGTATGTGGATAATTTTTTTAATATACTCTTTTTAATATACATTGTTTTTTTACTTTAACATATAAATATATAATAAACATACAAATATATATAATACAAATATATTTATATATACATGTATATGTGATATATATATATCACATATACGTATGCGCGCACATCACACATCACATATATAAATGACATGAGGGAAAAAAAATGGAAGAAAATAAGGGAAAATAAAAATTGATTAAGTCCAGAGTGCTATGTCCATAATTCAAAGTAAGGAGTATCATAAGATTTCTGATAAACATAAGTTTTTTTTATTGGGTTTCAATCCAATCAATCAGTTACACAACAAGTTAGGTAATTACTCCCTTCCCAAAATGAACTAGAATACCTAGGTATTTTTTTTAATTCGAATATAGATACTATGATCCATATTTGAATAAAAAAAGTACTCTTTTTTTGGTCTAACTCTTTTTCCTTACTATATATAGTATACTATATAATATATTTATTATACTATTATAGTATAATAAATATGTTTATTAATCACAAAAAAAAATCAGAATAATTAAGAATCTCAATATTTGACTTTTTTTCATATCTTTTTTTTTCTTTTATTATTGTTCCTTTCTAAAAGGATAAAAAAGATAAGAATTGGTGAATCGAGAACAATTTGTAATTATAAGAAAAAAGAGTTTCTTTTCTTATGGAACATACATATCAATATGCGTGGATAATACCTTTTCTTCCACTTCCAGTTACTATGTCAATAGGATTTGGACTTCTACTTATTCCGACAGCAACAAAAAATATTCGTCGCATGTGGGCTTTTCCTAGTGTTTTACTCTTAAGTATAGCTATGGTGTTTTCAGCCAATCTGTCTATTCAACAAATAAATGGAAGTTTTATCTATCAATATCTATGGTCTTGGACCATCAATAATGATTTTTCCTTAGAGTTTGGATACTTGATCGATCCACTTACTTCTATTATGTCAATACTAATTACTACTGTTGGAATCATGGTTCTTATTTATAGTGACAAGTATATGTATCACGATCAAGGATATTTGAGATTTTTTGCTTATATGAGTTTTTTTAATACTTCTATGCTGGGATTAGTTACTAGTTCAAATTTGATACAAATTTATATTTTTTGGGAACTTGTGGGAATGTGTTCTTATTTATTAATAGGGTTTTGGTTCACACGACCAATTGCAGCAAGTGCTTGTCAAAAAGCTTTTGTAACTAATCGTGTAGGGGATTTTGGTTTATTGTTAGGAATCTTAGGTTTTTATTGGATAACAGGTAGTTTAGAATTTCGGTATTTGCTCGAAATAACTAATAACTTAATCCAAAATAATGGGGTCAATTCTTTATTTGCTACCTTGTGTGCTTCTTTATTATTCGTCGGTGCAGTTGCTAAATCCGCACAATTCCCCCTTCACGTATGGTTACCTGATGCTATGGAAGGACCCACTCCTATTTCGGCTCTTATACACGCTGCTACTATGGTAGCAGCAGGAATTTTTCTTGTAGCTCGGCTTCTTCCTCTTTTCATAGTCATACCTTATATAATGAATTTCATTTCTTTAATAGGTGTAATAACACTATTATTAGGGGCTACTTTGGCCCTTGCTCAAAGAGACATTAAAAAAAGCTTAGCCTATTCCACAATGTCTCAATTGGGTTATATTATGTTAGCTCTAGGTATAGGTTCTTATCGAGCTGCTTTATTCCATTTGATCACTCATGCCTATTCAAAAGCTTTATTGTTTTTGGGATCCGGATCTATTATTCATTCAATGGAACCTATTGTTGGATATTCACCAGATAAAAGTCAGAATATGGTTCTTATGGGTGGTTTAACAAGATATGTTCCAATTACAAGAACTACTTTTTTATTGGGTACACTTTCTCTTTGTGGTATTCCACCTCTTGCTTGTTTTTGGTCCAAAGATGACATTCTTAATGATAGTTGGTTGTATTCACCAATTTTCGCAGTAATAGCTTATTTCACAGCAGGATTAACCGCATTTTATATGTTTCGGGTATATTTACTTACCTTTGATGGGTATTTCCGCGTTCATTTTCAAAATTACAGTAGCACAAAAAATGGTTCCTTCTATTCCATATCTCTATGGGGAAAAGGAATTCCAAGAGGAGTCAATCCAAATTTACTTTTATCAACAATGAATAAAAAGGTTTCTTTTTTTGCAAAAGAAAGATCAAAAATTGATAATAATGTAAGAAATAGGATACGATACTTTAGTACTTACTTTGGAAATAAATACACTTCCATGTATCCTCACGAATCGGACAATACTATGCTATTTCCTCTTCTTGTATTAGTACTATTTACTTTGTTGGTTGGATCAATAGGAATTTCTTTTGATCAAGGAGTAATAGATTTTGATATATTATCGAAGTGGTTAACCCCATCAACAAATCTTTTACATTCAAGTTCTAATTATTCTGTAAATTTGAATGAATTTTTTACAAATGCAATTTTTTCGGTAAGTATAGCAATTTTCGGACTATTCATAGCATATATTTTATA